GGCTGAATTTTAGGCGGTAAATTGTAAATTTATTTATGAGTAATTCTTTTACCATTAAGATTTATTAATAATAATTTTTACTTTGAAGGTAAATAGTTTTTTTAACTTAAAATCTTTTTTAAAAAAAAATATTAACTAAAACAATAAGAAGAATTATGTTAATTTTAATTAAAATATTTCTTTTTATTGTTTGGAAGTTTCATATTAAAAATTTTAAATTAATAAAAAAGAATGGAGTTAGAATTCGTAAGTAAAAAAATAAATTAATTAATGAGGAAATAATTAAAATAATTATAAAAATTAGATTTATTTTGATTAAATATAAAATGGCCATAATCTTTATGAAGAAACCAAGAAAGGGGGGTATACCAGCTAAAGATATTATTGATATAATCATAGTATTTTTTATTTTTATTCTAATTTTATTTCTTGTTAAGTTATTTAATCTATTGAAATTAATTATTTTACAATTATTAATAATAGAATAAATAATAACTGAATATATAATTAAATATGAAAATCAAAAATTTATTTTTTTAGCAATTAAACATAAAATTCATCCTTGATGAGAAATTGAAGAAAAAATCAAAATTTTTTTTATTATCTTATATTTTATTGCTAAAATAGAGGCCATTAATGAGGATAAAACAAATAAAGGAATTATTAATTTATTTATAAATTTCTCAATAATTAGTAATGGAATAATTTTTTGAATAGTTAATAAAATAAGAAGAGAATTAAAGTTTAATGATTCTCTAATTAAAATTAATCAAAAATGAAATGGAATTACTCCCAATTTAATTAAAATTGAAATATTAATTAAGCCAAGAAATAATTCTATATTAAGTAATCTATATTGAAAAGAAGAAATGAAGAAAAGAGAGGAAGAGAAAGATTGAATAATGAAATATATAATTATAGAATTATAATTTTTTAGTTTAAATTCATTTATAATTGGGATAAAAGATATTATATTAATTTCTATTATTAATCAAAAAATAAATCATGAATTTGATGATAAAGAAGTTAAAATTGAAATAAAAATAATTCAAAGTATTATTTTTTTAAAAAAAATTAATAAAGGATTTTTTATAATCATGTTTGGGGTATGAACCCAATAGCTTGAATTAGCTTACTTTATTTAAAATCTTAGATAAATACAATTTATCAATTTTTAAATTTGCAGTTTAATTTTAATAAGATTAATGCATGCAATGTATTATCTCATCTATTGTAAATAAGGGGCGACGACCGGCTGTCTCATCTATTGACCCATAGGAGAGTAACAAAGGGTCATACTAAGTCATGTACACATCTACTAACTAATAAATTCGGAGAAAAAAGGGAGATGGTTACATTTTGCTCAAATTATAGGACCTATTTTCAAATAAGGGAGATTTGCCCAGTAAAGTCTGGCATACGTTTCCTTTTATATATCGAGATAACCGATAGACATGAGTTTTGAAAAAAAATTTTTATTCTCCTTATTAAGAATAGTAAATTTTAATTCAGCTTGGCAGACTAATGTGATAAATTTAGAATTTATTTATGAGATAATTCAGTTGATATAAGACTTTTAGAAAATTTCTTTTTTATATTTTCAAAATATATACTTAATCTATAGTTAAAAAGTCTTAGCATAAAGGAATAATTAAAAATATTAAGAAATAAACAATTGTGGTAATTTTACTTATTAAATCAAAAGGGTATTCAATAGGTATAGCTCCGAGATACGTTAATATAAAAAAACAATTCACTAATATTCAAAATATCAATTTAAATAAAACATTAAAATAAAAAGATGATATTTTATTATTTATTGTAAAACAAAAACTTAAAACAATAATAATTGACATTACTAAAGCAATTACTCCCCCTAATTTATTTGGAATTGAACGTAAAATTGCATAAGCAAATAAAAAATATCATTCTGGCTGAATATGAGGGGGAGTAATTATAGGATTAGCAATATTGAAATTTTCTGCATCTATAAATCCATAAGGATTAATAATGATAGTATAAGAAAAAATCATTAAAACTACTAAGACTCCTAATAAGTCTTTAATAGTAAAATATGGGTGAAAAGGAATTTTATCTAAATTTATTGCCACACCAAGAGGATTTCTAGATCCTTTTTCATGAATTAAAGTAATATGAACAATAACTAATAATAATAAAATAAAAGGTAATAAAAAATGTAAGGTAAAAAAACGAATTAAAGTATTATTATCTACCGAAAATCCTCCTCAAATCCAATAAGTAATTGATATTCCAATATATGGAATTGCTGAAATTAAGTTTGTAATTACAGTAGCTCCTCAAAAAGATATTTGTCCTCAGGGTAAAATATAACCTAAAAAGGCTGTAGCTATTAATACAAAAATAATTAAAACCCCAGATATTCATACGTTTTTAAAAAAAAATGAGGAATAATAAATTCCTCGGGCTATGTGAGTATAAATAAAAATAAAGAAAATTGATGCCCCATTAGCATGAATTGAACGAATTAATCATCCATTGTTTACATCTCGTTGAATATGAGAAATTATTGAAAATGCAGTTGTAATATCACTTGAAAAATTCATTGCTAAAAATAAACCTGTAATAATTTGGGTTAATAAACAAATTCCTAATAAAGAGCCAAAATTTCATATATAGGAAATATTAGAAGGAGTTGGTAAATTTTTTAAAGGGTTAATTAATTTTAACATAAGTTTAATTAAATTTCTTAATTGGAGCGTTAATTCATCTTAAGTTTTTAGAAATAATTATTAGTATTACAATTAAAAAAACTATTATTAAAATAACTATATTAACAAAGTTTATTGAATAAACTTTGTTAATATTAATCACTTCTAATTTTATTATAAATGTTTTATATGGAATTAAAATTAATATTAAGGTAAAAGTGACTCTTAACTTTTTATAAAACCTTATTTTTTTGTTAGGACACAATCTAATTATATATATAAAAATAATTAATATACCCCCTAAGATAATCAAAATTATTATTATTGATACAAGAGAAAACTGGTAAATAAAATAAAATAATAAAGATAGAAATAATGTTAATAAAATTAATGAAGATAATATTAAAATTGGGTGAGAAGAACTTAAGCAAATAACAGATGTAAATATTAATAATTTAATTTCAGAAAATAATATAATAATTAGTATGCAAATTTTGGAGATTTGTTGAGATAATATCTTTTCTGAAATTGAAAGACCTAGTCAAAGTTGATTTACAAAATCAATATTTTTATTAAATTATTTCAACTTATGACAACTTTAGTAATTACATTATATTTCATTGGGATATTAGTATTATTTATTAACCGTTATTATTTAATAATAATTTTATTAAGAATTGAATTTATGTACATAAGATTATTATTAATACTCTGTCTTTATTTTTGTTTATTTAATTTGTTAGGTATTTTTGTATTTTTAATTAGAATTGTTTGTGAGGCTGGTTTAGCTTTAAGATTATTAGTGATAATAAGATTTTATTATGGTAATGAATTAATAATAAGTATAAATTTAATTAAATGTTAACAATTCTTTTAATATCAGTTTCAATTTTATGTATATTTTTTATTATCAATACTTACCAGATTATAATTTATCTTATGATTATAACTTTATTTCTGTTAATTAAAGGTTTAATTAATAATGCCGATTTATTTGTTAATTTTTTTTTCTTTGACCTAATAAGCTTAAGTATAATTATTTTAACAGCTTGAATTTCATTATTAATGATTATAGCAAGAAAGTTTAATGATAATTACAAAAATAAAACTTTTAATTTTTACTTATTATTAATAATAAATTTATTATTTATTTGTTTTTTAGCAGAAAATTTATTAATATTTTATTTATTTTTTGAGGCGGTTTTATTCCCTATTGTTTTAATAATTAGTGGTTGAGGTTCACAGCCAGAACGAATTCAAGCTGGATTTTATATATTAATATATACAGTATTTGGTTCTCTTCCTTTATTAATTTTAATACTTTTAAAAAATAAATCATTAAGAATTATTTTTAATGAATGGTTATTTAATGGAATAGGATTGATTTTTTTTTTAATAATTTTAGGTTTTTTAGTTAAAATTCCAATATTCTTACTCCATTTATGATTACCTAAAGCTCATGTTGAAGCTCCGATTGCTGGATCAATGATTTTAGCTGGAATTTTATTAAAATTAGGATTTTATGGGTTATATCGATTTAAAAGTTTTTTTTTTCTAGATTTATTGAATTTTTCTTTTGTATTAATTATTATTTCTATATGAGGAGCTGTACTAATTAGTATTTTTTGTTTGTATCAATATGATATTAAATCTTTAATTGCATATTCTTCGGTTTCTCATATAGGAATTACATTAGCTGGAGCCATTACATTTCAATTACATGGGAGGCTTGGAATACTAATAATGATAATTGGGCATGGGCTATGTAGATCTGGACTTTTCTGTTTAAGAAATATAATTTATGAACGAATACATACTCGAAGTATTTTGATAATCAAAGGAATAATTTTAATTTTTCCGAATTTAAGATTATGATGATTTTTGTTTAGAATTATTAATATATCAGCTCCAATAACTATAAATTTATTTGGTGAATTGTTTTTAGGTGTTAGATTAATAAAATATAGATTATTATTATCTATTTTTTTAATAATAATGATTTTTCTTAGAGCTTGTTATTCCATATACATATATAGATATATTAATCACGGACAAGGTTGAATAATTTTTAGCAATAAAATAATTTCATCTCGAGAATATTATTTAATGTTCCTTCATATTTTACCTATAATTATATGATTTTTCAAAATTAATTTTTTTATAAAATGAATTTAATTTAATGTTTAATTAGTTTAAATTAAAATTGTAAATTGTGGATTTACAGATGTATAATCATTAAACAATTTTTATTAATTGAACTATAATGTTAATTTTATTTTCAATAATATTTTTATTTATATTTTTATTTATATTTTATTATAATACATTTTTTATTTTTGAATATAATTTAATAAGAATTTTAAGCTTCGAGTATAAATTTTATATTCTTTTAGATTGAATAAGATGTATATTTTCTTTTGCTGTTTTGATGATTTCAAGAATAGTTATCTGATATAGACATAGATATATAAATAATGATAAAAATAAAATTTCTTTTTGTTGAATAGTTCTTTTATTTATTTTATCAATATTATTATTAGTTTTAATACCTAACGCATTTATATTAATTTTAGGTTGAGACGGATTAGGATTGGTGTCATACTGTTTAGTTATTTTTTATCAAAGAACAAATTCTTATAATTCTGGAATAATAACTATTATTAGAAATCGGATTGGAGATGTAATATTAATCATAATAATTATTTTTGCGATTAATTTTAATTCATTTGAATTATATTCAATTAAAAACTTTGAATTAATTTGGGGTTTAATAATTATTATTGCGGGTTTAACTAAAAGTGCCCAAATTCCTTTTTCAGCATGACTTCCGGCAGCTATGGCTGCTCCAACTCCAGTCTCAGCATTAGTTCATTCATCTACTTTAGTAACAGCTGGGGTTTACCTTCTAATTCGTTTCGATTTATTATTTAATAATTATATTTTTAGTGCATTTTTAATAAAAATCTCATTAATAACTATAGTTATATCAGGAATAAATGCCTTTTTTGAAAATGATCTTAAAAAAATTATCGCTTTCTCAACTCTTAGACAATTATCAATTATAATATTGACTTTATCATTAAAATTAACTAATCTAGCATTTTTCCATTTAATTGTTCATGCTATTTTTAAATCAATGTTATTCTTATGTGCTGGTTTTGTAATTCATAACTTAGTTGGAAATCAAGATATTCGATTTTTATCTGATTTTTTTAAGTTTAGACCTTTAATTATAAGATGTATAATAATTGGTATATTTTCTTTAATAGGGTTTCCTTTTATTGGAGGATTTTATTCAAAAGATATCATCATGGAATTCTTTTTTCTAATTAGGAAAAATTTTGTAGAGACAATTTTGTTTATTATTGGAATTATTTTTACTTTTCTCTATAACTTTCGGCTTTTTTATATACTTTTACTAAAAGGAACATCATTTAATAGGAAAATAAAAAATAACTTAGATATTTTCATAAATTATCCAATTTTCAATTTAACAACATATTTATTAATTATTAGAAATTTAATAAGATGGTTACTATTACCAGAATATACTACTATTTTTTTAAGTTTAACTCAAAAATTTATATTATTATCTTTAATTCCTTTTTGTATATTAATATTTATATTTTTACTAAAATTTATTAAATTTCTTACCAATCTGAAATTAAATTTTTTCATAAAAATGTGAAATTTATCTGAATTAACAAGATTTATTTTATTGGTTAATAATAATTTTTTTTTAAAAATATCAATTAATGATTGAACTTGAATAGAAACTTATGGACCTTTAGGTATTAAAAGTAAATTTGAAAATAATTATAATTTTAGTATAATAAAGGATTTTAACATAATTACAATTGCATTTAGACTAACAATTCTTATAATTATTATTATTTATTAAGTTTTTATAGTTTAAGTAAAATATTACACTGAAAATGTAAAGATATTAGTTAAAAACATTTTTAATTACAAAAAATGATGCAAATTAACTTTGGGTGTAATCACAAAAAATTTTGAATTTTTAGAAAATAATTAATTTTATTAAAGTTAATATAGTAAAAGTATATAATACATAATTTATCCTATCAAGATAACCCTTTATTCAGGCATTTTACTATTCCGGAATATTATCTCATCTATTGTAAATAAGGGGCGACGACCGGCTGTCTCATCTATTGACCCATAGGAGAGTAACAAAGGGTCATACTAAGTCATGTACACATCTACTAACTAATAAATTCGGAGAAAAAAGGGAGATGGTTACATTTTGCTCAAATTATAGGACCTATTTTCAAATAAGGGAGATTTGCCCAGTAAAGTCTGGCATACGTTTCCTTTTATATATCGAGATAACCGATAGACATGAGTTTTGAAAAAATTTAAAATTACTGCAAACAAATATTTATTAATATTATTTACAAAATTTGATTTGGTTTTTAAGAAAAAACTTCTAGTTTTTTTATACTATTCCTAAAATAACTATAGTAGAAAATTTACTTTATTTAATAATAAAAAATTATTAAGAATTAGAAAAATAATCTAGCTAAATTTGTGCCAGCAGCAGCGGTTAAACAAATAGAAAAATTCTTTTTTTAAAATATTTAAAAATATAAATTAAAAAATTATTAAAAATTAAGGTGAAATTTATTTTTAAATAATATAAAAAATATAATTTAAATTCTAAAATTAAACTAGGATTAGATACCCTATTATTTAAGAGCTTAACATTGTAAGTAAATAAAAATTATGAAAGCAAAAAATTATGGCGGTATTTTAAGCTTTTCAGAGGAATTTGCTCTTTAATGGATAAAACACCAAAATCTTACTTAAATTTGTTACTTCAATTTGTATACCACTATAAAAACAATTCATAACTTTAATTGTTTAAATTTATTAAATTAAAATATATTAAGTCAAGGTGCAGTAAAAATTTAAGAATGAAGTGAATTACATTACTTTTTAGTGAAAAAAAAATTATAATGACACTTAGGATTTGAAAGTAAATTTGAAATAGGATGTCAATTTGAATCAAGCTCTAAAATATGTACATATCGCCCGTCACTCTTTCACAAGATAAGTCGTAACAAAGTTAAAGTACTGGAAAGTGCTTTAAAAATGAAATCATTAGATGTTTCACTTACAATGAAAATTTGTATTAATTACCATTTTTTTATTAAAAAATAATAGTAAGATTTAATTTATTTTAAAATAAAAAAGTGTTAATTTCTTTTAATAAAACTGAAAAGGAAAAATAATAAATAGAAAATAGAAAAAAAAATGTACCTTTAGCATAAGGGAGAGTTTAAAAACAATAAAATTTTATATTTCCCGAAATGTTTTGAGCTAAATGTTTAATTTAATTAATGTTTCAATATTAAAAAAATTAACCTTTAGAAGTGAAATTCCTATCAAAAAACAAGATATCTGGTTATATAAAATAATTATATGTATTTCTATAAATGAAAATTATTATAAAAAATTATAGAAAAATAATTTCGGGATAATCTGAAATTATTATAATTTAATTTTTTTACTTATTTTATAACTTAAAGAATAAAATTTTCTTTATTACTTTCATAAGTAAATTAAAATGTAAATAAAAATAATTTTAATTATTTATTAAATTTAATTTAAAAATTTAAATAAAAATGATACTATTAGTAAAAGTAAAATAATTTTTTAAAATTAAATTAGAAACTTAATAATAAATTTATTAATTTAAAAGAATTCGGCAAATGCATTTTCTGACTGTTTAATAAAAACAACGCATTTAGATAATTAATAAATGTAAATCCTGCTCAATGAAAATTAAATTGCTGTAGTATTTTGACTATACAAAGGTATTGAAATAAGATTTTAATTGAATGCTAAGAGAATGGAAATACAGGGAAAAACTTTTTTTAAATTAAAAATTGAAATTTTTTTAATTTGTGCAGAAACAATTATTAATATTAAGGACAAGAAGACCCTATGAATTTATTAAATTTTATTTAATATGTAATTACTATTAAAAAAATTTTGGCTGGGGCGGCTAAAAAATATTTTAAACTTTTTAAAAATAAAATGATCCATTATTAATGATTATATGTTAAATACTCTAGGGATAACAGCGTTATATTTTTTGATAGATCATATTGACAAAAAAGTTTGCGACCTCGATGTTGGATTAGGATACTTTTTTAATGCAGATATTAAAAAAAGAAGTTTGTTCAACTTTTAATTTCCTACATGATCTGAGTTTAGACCGATGAGAATCAGGTTGGATTCTATCTTAATAATAAAATAATTTTAATTAGTACGAAAGGAATTTTAAAATATAATTATTAGGATAAACAACTTTATTTGCATCAATTTTTGTAATTATTAAAGTGGCAGAGTTAATGCAAGGAATTTAAGCTTCCTTTATGAAAATTTCCTTTAATAATTTTAAATTTTATCTATTTTTTCATCTTAATTTTAATAGTATTATTAAGAATTGCTTTTTTTACATTAATAGAACGAAAATTTTTAGGATATTGTCATATTCGAAAGGGTCCAAATAAAACAGGAATTATAGGTCTTCTTCAACCAATTAGCGATGCATTAAAACTTTTTAGAAAAGAAATAAACAGAATATATTATATAAATAAATTTATTCAAATCATTTCTCCTCTTATTATAATTTTAATAATAATAATAATATGAATAATTTTTTATTTTTCAAATAATGCAATAAATTTAAATATAAGAATTATCTTTTTCCTTTGTATTTCAAGGTTAGCAAGATATACGATTTTATTTAGAGGTTGAGCCTCTAATTCTAAATATTCATTAATTGGTTCTTATCGTGGATTTGCTCAAGTAATTTCTTATGAAGTAAGAATAGCTATAATTTTAATTTCACTATCTATTATTCCTCAAAGATATAATTTTCTTTTATTTCTTAAATTTCAGGAAACATTTCCTTTAGTTTTTAGATTCTTACCTCTTTTTATCATCTGAATTATTACTATTTTAGCAGAATTAAATCGAGTACCATTTGATCTTGCTGAAGGAGAATCAGAACTTGTATCAGGATTTAATATTGAATATGGTTCTTGATTATTTGCAATTATTTTTATATCGGAATATGGGAATATTATATTAATTAGTTTTTTAACTTATTATTTATTTTTAGGTTTAAAAAATTTTACTTTACTTTTTATTTTACTCCTAATAATAATAATTGTTATAATTCGCGGAACATATGTACGAATACGTTATGACCAATTAATAATAATAGCATGAAAAGTAATTCTTCCTCAAAGAATTATTTTTTTATTTTTATCTTATTTATTTTTTTTAATTATCAATAACTTTATTTGCATCAATTTTTGTAATTAATTTAAACCTGAAGGAATTTAACAATGAAAAAGTTAAGTGTTTATATTACACCATTTAAATTAAAAGATTAAATGAAATATCATTAATTTTAGGTTAGAAGCCTAAATAATTAATCTTTAATAGGAAACTCAATTAATTCATTAACAGTGAAACGCCTCTATTTTGGCTTCTATTAAAAAATAGAAACTTCTAAATTCAGGCCGAAACTGAATGCAATTATTATCGCTTTATTTTAACAGAAAAGGGGTAACCAATTTCTAAATGCAAATTAGATTTTATAATAATTTAAATACTTTTCTATTTTTATTATTTAAGTCAATCTAACATTGAATACTTAAATTCATATAGAAGGCCTAATACGATTAACAAATTAATAAACGTAAAAGAAAATACAAATATTAAACTTTTAGTTATAACTACTAAAGGAAAAGGTAAAATTACAACAATTTCAACATCAAAAATTAAAAAAACAATACCAACAAAAAAAAATTTTAAAGAAAATGGTACTCGAGAAAGCGAAAAAGGATCAAACCCGCATTCAAAAGGAGAATTTTTTTCTTTGGTTTTTTTCCCTTGAAAAGCCAAAGAAAAAAATAAACCTATTAGTAAAATAATAACTATTGAAATAGTGATATATAGGTAAAAAATTATTTAATTTCTTTAGAAACTATTTAATTGGAAATTAAATGTACTTTTTATACTAATTAAATAATAAATTCATCAATATATAAATGTAAATAAAAATAATCATACTACATCAACAAAATGTCAATATCAAGCTGATGCTTCAAATCCAAAGAAATGGTCTGATGAAATAAGTTGATTTTTAATTCGGAAATAAGATACTAATAAAAAAATTGACCCAATAAGAACATGTAAACCATGAAAGCCTGTAGTTATAAAGAAGGTTGAGCCGAAAATACCATCTGAAATTCTAAATTGTGCTTGAAAGTACTCAAAACCTTGAAATATTGTAAAAGCAGCACCTAATAGAATTGTAATAAATAGAGAATTTAAAGCTGATGTATAATTTTGATTTATAATTGAATGATGTCTTCATGTTACAGTGATCCCTGATGAAATAAGAATTGTAGAATTTAATAATGGGATTTCAAATGGGTTGAAAGGAGAAATTCCTTTAGGTGGTCATTGACTTCCAATTTCAATATTAGGCGAAAGACTTCTATGGAAAAAAGCTCAGAAAAATGAAACAAAAAAAAAAATTTCTGATAAAATAAATAAAATTATTCCTATTTTTAACCCATTTAATACTCAATGTGTGTGAAATCCTTGAAAAGAACCCTCTCGAGAAATATCACGTCATCATTGAAATGATGAAATAGTAATTATTAAAACTGCTAATAAAATTAAATTTATTCTTAAATTTTGAAAATATCTAATAAAACCTAAAGTTAAAGATAAGGCTGAAATTGAACTTGTAATTGGTCATGGTCTTTTTTCTACTAAATGAAATGGATGAAATATCATAAGTTTAATATTATCTTTCATTAATGTAAAGGCTAATTAAAATAACAAATACAAACCCTTGAATAAAGGCAACAGCTGTTTCTAGAATTAATAAAATAGTTATAAAAGGGATTCTTAATATAAAAAGTAAATTTCTAAATATTGAAATTGAAGATAAAAGATGAATTAAAAGATGCCCTCTAATTATATTAGCAGTTAGACGAACAGATAAAGTAATAGGTCGAATAATATTTCTAACAGTTTCAATAATTACTATAAAGAATCTTAAAGTTATAGGAGAACCTATAGGCACTAAATGGGCTATTACTATATTAAATTTATTAATCAATGAAAATAAAATGAAAGTTATTCAAAACGGAAAAGCAAAAAATATAGTAAAAACTAAATGAGAGGAAGATGTAAATACATAAGGGAATAATCCTATAATATTTCTTAAAAGAATAAAAATAAAAATGGAGGAAATAATTAGGCAATTTTTTATTTTTGATAGTTTAATGTTATTTCTAATTTCTTGAAAAAATTTTTTTAAAAGACTTTTTCAAGAAATTAGAAAAATGGAAGAAGAAGCTCAAAAACTAAATGGAGCAATTACTATTCAAATACATAAGCTTAATCAATTTAAATTAAAATTGAAAGATGTTGAAGGGTCGAAAATAGAAAATAAGTTATTTATCATTTAAAAAAGTATTTTGTTATTTTATTAGTATTGAATATATTTTTGTTTGGTAATTTTATGGGGAAAAAATAAAAATTAATAACTGTGAAAATTAAAACTATTATAATTCTTAAAGATATTAAAAACCAATTTATAGGAAAAATTTGAGGAATTAAAAAACACCTTTTTTTGGTAATAAAAGAATGACATTCTTTTGTTATATATATTAACTAGTTTTTTCATTGAAAGTTATTGTAAAACTATAAATTGGTTTAAGAGACCATCACTTTTATTCAGCCATTCAATGATGAATTAATAAAATTAATGAAATTTTTTATTGAAGTAATTTCTAAAGAGATAGGTATAAATCTATGGTTTGCTCCACAAATTTCTGAGCATTGCCCGTAGTATAAACCAGGACGTCTTGAAATTGAAAAAGATTGATTTAAACGTCCAGGAACTGCATCTATTTTAATTCCTAATGATGGAATTGTTCATGAATGAATTACATCTATTGATGAAATTAAATATTTAATGTTAGTATTAACTGGAATTACTAAATTATTGTCTGTATCTAAAAGTCGAAATGAGTTCTTTATTATTTCTAGTTCTGGGATTATAAATGAATCAAACTCTTTATTAAAGTCTGAATATTCATAAGATCAATATCATTGATGACCAAGAATTTTAATGGAAATTTGTGAGTTAAAAGTTTCATCTGTTAAATATAATAAATGTAATGAAGGAATAGCAATGAAAATTAATGTGATTGCTGGGATAATAGTTCAAATAATTTCAATTTCTTGACCTTCCATTATAGATCGTGAAAGTAAATTATTTGTTATAATATTGATAATTATGTAAATTGTAAGAATGGTAATTATTAAAATAATTATTATTGAATGATCATGGAAAAATACTATTTGTTCTATAATGGGAGAGTTTATATCGGAAAATGATATTTGTGATCAGGTTATCATTAGTTTACTTAAGAATAATGTTATTTTGGTTAAAAGAATGTTCTGATGGTGGAAAATTTAATATTCATTCAATAGAAGAATTGGTAAATGAAGGAAAATTAATTATTTTCTTTTCTACGATTCTAATTCAGATAATAATAATTAATATGATTACTCCTGTTAAAGAAATAAGAGATCCTAAAGAAGATACGAAATTTCATTTAGAAAAAAAATCTGGGTAATCTGAATAACGACGTGGTATTCCAGCTAAGCCTAAAAAATGTTGTGGAAAAAAAGTTAAATTTACTCCAATAAATGTAATTATAAATTGAACTTTTGTTAATATTGAATTTAAATTTAATCCAAAAAATATAGGAAATCAATGAATAATAGCTCCTATAATAGCAAATACTGCTCCTATTGATAATACGTAATGGAAGTGAGCTACTACATAATAAGTGTCATGAAGAACGATGTCAATAGAGGAATTAGCTAATATAATTCCAGTAAGTCCTCCTACTGTAAATAAAAAGACAAATCCTAAAGCTCATAAAATTGAAGTATTAAATTTAATGTTAGAACCGTGTAAAGTAGCTAGTCAACTAAAAATTTTAATTCCAGTAGGAACGGCAATGATTATTGTTGCTGATGTGAAATAAGCTCGAGTGTCTACATCTATGCCAACTGTAAATATGTGGTGAGCTCACACAATAAATCCTAATAACCCAATTGCTGCTATAGCATAAATTATACCTAAATTTCCAAAAGGTTCTTTTTTACCTGTATTATAACAAATAATTTGAGAAATTATACCAAATCCTGGAAGGATTAAAATATATACTTCTGGATGACCGAAAAATCAAAATAAATGTTGATATAAAATTGGATCCCCTCCCCCTGAAGGGTCAAAAAATGAAGTGTTAAAATTTCGATCGGTTAATAGTATTGTAATGGCACCTGCTAAAACAGGTAAAGATAATAGTAATAAAATTGCAGTAATTAAAACAGATCATACAAATAATGGTATTCGTTCTATTGTTATTCCAATAGATCGTATATTTACAATAGTTGTAATAAAATTAATTGCACCTAAAATTGAAGAAGCACCAGCAAGATGAAGAGAAAAAATAGCTAAATCTACTGATGGCCCATAATGTGATAAATTTGAGGATAAGGGAGGATAAACTGTTCATCCTGTACCTGCTCCTGACTCAATTAATGAAGAATTAATTAATATAAATAATGAGGGAGGAAGAAGTCAAAATCTTATATTATTTATTCGTGGGAATGCTATATCTGGAGCTCCTAGTATAATAGGAACTAATCAGTTTCCAAATCCACCAATTATGATTGGTATTACTATAAAAAAAATTATAATAAATGCATGAGCTGTAACAATTACATTATAAATTTGATCATTACCAATTAGGGTTCCAGGTTGGCCTAATTCTATACGAATTAGTATTCTTATTCTTAATCCTAATATTCCGGATCATGCTCCAAAAATTAAATATATTGTTCCAATGTCTTTGTGATTAGTAGAATATATTCATCGCGGTAAAAT